TTTCTTTTGATATTTCTGGGCCGATGAAACTAATATCTCGAAATTGGATATGTAAAAACAAAGAATCACAAATTTCTGATTATACAGAAAAAAAGATTGAGAAAAAAGACGAGGACAAAAGAGAAAAATACAAAAGAGAAGAGAAAATGCGGATAGAAATAGCAGAAGCTTGGGATAGCATTTTACTTGCTCAAGTAATAAGGGGCTCTGTGTTAATAACCCAATCGATTCTTAGAAAATATATTATATTACCTTCATTGATAATAGCTAAAAACATTGCCCATATGTTATTATTTCAATTTCCTGAGTGGTCCGAGGATTTAAAGGATTGGAATCGAGAAATGCATGTTAAATGCACTTATAATGGTGTTCAATTATCCGAAACAGAATTTCCAAAAAACTGGTTAACAGACGGTATTCAGATAAAGATCCTATTTCCTTTTTGCCTGAAACCTTGGCACAGATTTAAACTACAACCCTCTCATAAAGATCCAATGAAAAAAAAGAAAGGTCAAAAGAATGATTTTTGCTTTTTAACAGTTTGGGGAATGGAAACTGAACTACCTTTCGGTTCTCCTCGAAAACGGCGTTCGTTTTTTGAGCCTATTTTTAAAGAACTAAAAAAAAAAATTAAAAAATTGAAAACTAAATGTTTTATAGCTTTAACAATTTTAAAAGAAAGAACAAAATTGTTTCGAAAAGTCTCAAAAGAAACAAAAAAATGGATCACTCAAAGCATTCTATTTCTAAAGGGAATAATAAAAGAACTTTCAAAAAAAAATCCAATTCCATTTTTTGGGTTGAGAGAAATATATGAATTGGGCGAAACTAAAAAAGATTCGATAATCAGTAATAAGATGATTCACAAATCATCCCTTCAAATTCAATCTATGGAGTGGACAAATTATTCATTAACAGAAAAAAAAATAAAAGATCTGACTAAGAGAACAAACACAATCAAAAATCAAATAGAAAAAATTATAATTATAAAAGGCAAGAAAAACGAATTTCTAACTCAAGAAATAAATATTAGTTCTAACAAAATAAGTTATCAGGATAAAATATTAGAATCATCAAAAAAATTTTGGCAAATATTAAAAAGAAGAAATATTCGATTAATCCGTAAATTCTATTTTTTTATAAAATTTTTGATTGAAAAGATATACATAGATATTATTCTATATATCATTAATATTCCAAGAGCCAATACACAACTTTTTCTTGAATCAACAAAAAAAATGATTGAGAAAGTCATTTACAATAGTGAAGCAAATCAAGAAAGAATTAATAAAACAACTAAAAATACAATTCATTTTATTTCAACTCTAAAAAACTCACTTTCTAATATTAGTATTACAAATAAAAATGCAAAAGCTTTTTGTGACTTATCCTCCCTCTCACAAGCATATGTATTTTACAAATTATCACAAACCCAAGTTATTAGTTTTTATAAATTCAAACCTATCCTTCAATATCACGGAACATCTCTTTTTCTTAAAAATGAAATAAAAGATTATTTTGAAGAACAAGGACTATTTCATTCCAGATTAAGACATCATTGTGGGTTAAGACAGAAAATCTTTTGGCATTCTGGAATAAATGAATGGAAAAACTGGTTAAGGAGTCATTATCAATACGATTTATTTCAGAGTAGATGGCTTAGATTAGTACCAGGACAATGGCGAAATAGAGTCAATCAACACTATATGGCTCAAAATAAAGATTTAACAAAATGGGATTCAGATGAAAAAGAAAGATTAATTCATTACGAAAAAAAAAATGATTTTCAAGCGAATTCATTACTGAATCAAGAATATAAACTGAATCAAGAACAAAAATATAAAAAATATAATTTTAAAAAACACTATGGATATGATTTTTTATCATATAAATCTATTAATTATCAAGATAAGAGGGACTCATATACTTATGGATCACCATTACAAGTAAATAAGAGGGAAGAGATTTCTTATAATTATAATTACAACATGGATAAACGAAAATTTTTTGATACACTGGGGGATATCCCTATCCATAATTATCTAGGAGAAGACGATATTCTAGATGCTATGGGGAAATTTTCGCATAGAAAATTTTTAAATTGGCGAATTCTTCATTTTTGTCTTAGAAATAAGGCCGATATTGAGTCCTGGGTCGATACCAGTATCAAGAGTAACAAAAATATTAAGACTGTGGTTAATAATTATCAAATAATTGATAAAATCAATAAGAGGGACCCTTTTTATTTCACAATTTATCAAGATCAAGAAAGCAACCCATACAATAAAAAAAGAAGCCCTTTTGATTGGATGGGAATGAATGAAGAAATACTAAGTCGTCCTATATCGAATCTGGAACTTTGGTTCTTCCCAGAATTTGTGCTACTATATAATGCATATAAGGTTAAACCATGGATCATACCAATAAAATTACTTCTTTTAAATTTTAATGGAAATGGAAACATTAATAAAAATATTATTGAAAATAAAAAAAGGGACTCCCTTATAGCACCGAATGAAAAAAAAATTCTTGGATTAGAGAATCGAAATCAAGAAGAAAAAGAACCCATAGGCGAAGGGGATCTTGTATCAGATACACAAAAACAAGGAAATTTTAGATCCGTTCTCTCAAACCAAGAAAAAGATGTTGAAGAAGATTATGGTAAATCAGACAGAAAAAAACGTAGAAAGAAAAAGCAATACAAGAGCAACACGGAAGCAGAGCTTGATTTCTTCCTAAAAAGGTATTTGCGTTTTCAATTGAGATGGGATGATTCTTTAAATCAAAGAATAATCAATAATATCAAAGTATATTGTCTCCTACTTAGACTGATAAATCCAAAGGAAATTGTTATATCCTCGATTCAAAGGGGAGAAATGAATCTGGATATTTTGATAATTCAGAAGGATTTAACTCTTAGAGAATTAATGAAAAAAGGAATATTGATTATCGAGCCAGTTCGTCTGTCTGTAAAAAATGATGGACAATTTATTCTATATCAAACTATAAGTATTTCATTGGTTCATAAAAATAAACACCAAATTAATCAAAGATACCAAGAAAAAAACTATATTGATAAAAAGAATTTTGATGAATCCATTGCAAGACATCAAAAAATGACTGAAAATAAAGACAAAAATAATTATGATTTGTTTGTTCCTGAAAATATTTTATCCCCTAACCACCGGCGAGAATTGCGAATTCGAATTTCTTTCAATTCAAAGTCAAAGGATAAAAATGGTATGCATAGAAATCCAGTATTTTTAAATAATGTAAAAAACTGTGGTCAAGTTTTGAATAAAAACAAACATCTTGATAGTGATAAAAAGAAACTAATTAAATTAAAGTTCTTTCTTTGGCCCAATTATCGATTAGAAGATTTAGCTTGTATGAATCGCTATTGGTTTAATACTAATAATGGCAGTCGTTTCAGTATGGTAAGGATACATATGTATCCGCGTTTGAAAATTCGTTAATGGTACATTTTCCCATATATTATGTATGTACCGTGTCGGGTATATGAAAACAAATAGATGGGCACAAGGATTGTCTTACATTCCATTCTGATACATGATACTAATTTAATGACATACATATCAATTAGATCGACAAATGAATCAACAAAATCCTCTTATTTGAACTCTAAAATTTTCTCTTTTGTAGAAATATATCACTCTTTTGTATCCCTATACGAATCAAATTGAAAACCGGATTGATTAATTTTATTTGAAAAAATTATAAAATTCATAACGAACTTAAAATCATTGTGTATATCAAAATGACTGGTATTATTATTACTGATCAGTAAAATTCACATTAAAAAAAAATATAAAAAAAGGGGGGAGAGAAAATTTTGTTTTATGGTAAAAAACTCATTCATCTCAGTTATTTTTCAAGAAAAAAAAGAAGAAAACAAGGGGTCCGTTGAATTTCAAATAGTCAGTTTCACCAATAAGATACGAAGACTTACTTCACATTTGGAATTGCACAAAAAAGACTATTTATCTCAGAGAGGTCTACGTAAAATTCTAGGAAAACGTCAGCGGCTACTGTCTTATTTATCAAAGAAAAAAAAAATACGTTATAAAGAATTAATTAGTGAGTTGGATATTCGGGAATCAAAAAATCGTTAATTTGAAAATTTTGAATTAGTCGATTTATTCGATTTTTCATTTTAATGTACTTCTTTTCGGTTTCAACAATTCATGTAAGAATGAATCGAGGAAAAACTTATGAATCTATCAGCTACAGAAAAAGACCTTATGATAGTTAATATGGGACCTCACCACCCATCAATGCACGGTGTTCTTCGTCTCATCGTTACTCTAGATGGTGAAGATGTTGTTGACTGTGAACCAATATTAGGTTATTTACACAGAGGAATGGAAAAAATTGCGGAAAACCGAACAATTATACAATATTTGCCTTATGTAACGCGTTGGGATTATTTAGCCACTATGTTCACGGAAGCAATAACCGTAAATGGACCAGAACAATTGGGCAATATTCAAGTCCCTAAAAGAGCCAGCTATATCAGAGTAATTATGTTGGAGTTGAGTCGTATAGCTTCTCATCTATTATGGCTTGGACCTTTTATGGCAGATATTGGTGCACAGACCCCTTTTTTCTATATTTTCAGAGAAAGAGAATTAGTATATGATCTATTCGAAGCTGCCACCGGTATGAGAATGATGCATAATTATTTTCGTATCGGAGGAGTAGCGGCCGATCTACCTTATGGCTGGATAGATAAATGTTTGGATTTCTGCGATTATTTTTTAACAGGAATTGTTGAATATCAAAAACTTATTACGCGAAATCCTATTTTTTTAGAACGAGTTGAAGGGATAGGCGTTATTGGTGGAGAAGAAGCAATAAATTGGGGTTTATCCGGCCCAATGCTACGAGCATCTGGAATCAAATGGGATCTTCGTAAAGTTGATCATTATGAGTGTTACGACGAATTTGATTGGGAAATCCAGTGGCAAAAAGAAGGAGATTCATTAGCTCGTTATTTAGTCCGAATCAGTGAAATGACGGAATCCATAAAACTAATTCAACAGGCCCTGGAAGGAATTCCGGGGGGTCCCTATGAGAATTTAGAAATCCGATGCTTTGATCGAGAAAGGTATCCAGAATGGAATGATTTTGAATATCGATTCATTAGTAAAAAACCTTCTCCTACATTTGAATTACCGAAACAAGAACTTTATGCGAGAATGGAAGCCCCAAAGGGAGAATTAGGAATTTTTCTGATAGGGGATCAAAGTGGTTTTCCTTGGAGATGGAAAATTCGCCCGCCGGGTTTTATCAATTTGCAAATTCTTCCTCAGTTAGTTAAAAGAATGAAATTGGCTGATATTATGACAATACTAGGTAGCATAGATATCATTATGGGAGAAGTTGATCGTTGAAATGATAATTTATACAACAGAAGTACAAGATCTCAATTCCTTTTACAGATTGCAATCTTTAAAAGAGGTCTATGGGATCATATGGATGTTTGTCCCTATTTTGACTCTTGTATTGGGAATCACAATAGGTGTACTAGTAATTGTATGGTTAGAAAGAGAAATATCTGCAGGAATACAACAACGTATTGGGCCTGAATACGCCGGTCCTTTGGGAATTCTTCAAGCTCTAGCAGATGGAACAAAACTGCTTTTCAAAGAGAATATTCTTCCATCTAGAGGAAATACTCGTTTATTCAGTATTGGACCGTCTATAGCAGTCATATCAATTTTACTAAGTTTTTCAGTAATTCCTTTTAGCTCTCGCCTTATTTTAGCCGATCTCAATATCGGTATTTTTTTATGGATTGCCATTTCAAGTATTGCTCCTGTTGGACTTCTTATGTCAGGATACGGATCAAATAATAAATATTCCTTTTTAGGTGGTCTGCGAGCTGCTGCTCAATCGATTAGTTATGAAATACCATTAACTCTATGTGTTTTATCAATATCTCTACGTGCGATTCGTTGAAATATAAACTTATATTTTCCCTATTCCTTTCGTTCTAGAAAATAAGCTGAATGGATTGAATAGATATCTTCGTTTGTTATTATCCTTCAGGTTGATAAACTAAATTAGATAGTTATATATGAGTGAAAGAAAGCAGCTTATAAATTCGCAGTAAATTAAACAAAAAAAATGGAATCTCATTTCCTATGTACAAGAGTTAAGTGGAAGAAAACGTAAGCGGAAGAAGTCTTTACCCCAAGACGGGTTGATTAGTCAATCTAGCTTGAAGCGGGCTCAAAAGATCAACCGTATAGAGTTTTCGCTATCCTTTGTATGGATTCCCATACATGTATTGCCAAACCAAACGGGGGATTAAACAAAAAAAACGAGTGGATGATTAGGAACACCAAAATACACAAAGGATTAGTAATGGAGATTATGTAAATTATATAAAAGGATATTTCTGGATAACATAAAAAGAATACTAATTGGGGCTTTAAATTAGTAGAAATGAGTAAGCAGTACTCCCCACGATTCCGGTCCAGAGTATGCTCCTATCCACCGATTAAAGTAATGACTATCAGGAACGAAATAATCCTTTACCATTTTTTAGTTTAAGCCCCCATTCGTAGTTTTCTCAGATCAGAAAGAAGAATAGGAACGAAAAAGAAACAATAAAGAATAAAAAAGAAATCTTTTTTATTCTTTCTTTCATATATATAGAGAGATATAATCCGTGTCATGATTTATGAGCTAATGTAATGTTTAATTTTTTTCGTAATCGAAAACAATGGGTTGAAATATGTATTGATATTTCTACAAGAAGTATTTTATTGAAGGCTTAAGTTATTACTCAACAAATAAAAATTGAAATTATTAACGGGCGAGATCAATTCAGAAGCACTTTTTTTTATTTTTTATTCTTCATAATATAGCAGACAGAATTCCATTGGTATAATTTTGGACCTTCCAATCCATTTTTTCTCTATCTATTCTACAACCATACGAAGATAAATAATACTGATTCGGTCCTTAAATTTATTTGTGACCCACGAGGAGCCGTATGAGTTGAAAACCTCATGTACGGTTTTGGATTAGCGATGGAAACAGTGATGTTATCATCGACTATAATTATCTAACAGTTCAAGTACAGTTGATATAGTTGAGGCACAATCAAAATATGGTTTTTGGGGATGGAATTTGTGGCGTCAGCCGATAGGATTTATCGTTTTTCTAATTTCTTCTCTAGCAGAATGTGAGAGATTACCTTTTGATTTACCAGAAGCCGAGGAAGAATTAGTAGCAGGGTATCAAACCGAATATTCGGGTATCAAATTTGGTTTATTTTACGTTGCTTCCTATCTAAATCTATTACTTTCTTCGTTATTTGTAACAGTTCTTTACTTGGGGGGTTGGAATATTTCCATTCCGTACGTATTCGTCCCTGAGCTATTTGAAATAAATAAAATGAATGGAATCTTTGGAACGACAATTGGTATCTTTATTACATTAGCTAAAACTTATTTGTTTTTGTTTATTTCTATCGCAACAAGATGGACTTTACCTAGGTTAAGAATGGACCAATTATTAAATCTTGGATGGAAATTTCTTTTACCCATTTCTCTGGGTAATCTATTATTAACAACTTCTTTCCAACTTCTTTCACTGTAAAGAAAAAAAGAATATGAGATTCATGACTTGGTTCAAACAAGAGAAAGAAACAAACATAAAATTATTCATAGATATTCACGATATGTTCCCTATGGTAACTGGGTTCATGAATTATGGCCACCAAACAGTCCGAGCAGCAAGGTACATTGGTCAAGGTTTCATGATTACCTTATCCCACACAAATCGTTTACCCGTAACTATTCAATACCCTTATGAAAAATTAATCACATCAGAGCGTTTCCGCGGGCGAATCCATTTTGAATTTGATAAATGCATTGCTTGTGAAGTATGTGTTCGTGTATGCCCTATAGATCTGCCTGTTGTTGATTGGAAATTTGAAACGGATATTCGAAAAAAACGATTGCTTAATTACAGTATTGATTTCGGAATTTGTATATTTTGTGGTAACTGCGTTGAGTATTGTCCAACAAATTGTTTATCAATGACTGAAGAATATGAACTTTCTACTTACGACCGTCACGAATTGAATTATAATCAAATTGCTTTGGGCCGTTTACCAATGTCAGTAATTGACGATTATACAATTCGAACAATTTTGAATTCGCCTCAAAGAAAAACTGAGTAAGTAAACCTACTATTCCATTAAAGAGAAATTTCCAATTCTTTTAAGGTTCCGTTTTGGTTTAAGTTAAAAGAATGTTTGGTTTGAATTATGAATTAAAAGAATGAGGCCTTTCTCTTTGTTTGGTCAATAAATAAAAATTCAATTACAAATTAACTGGTTGATAATAATTTCGAATTCATTTTTATTGAAAATCTATTAATATATTCGTAATTCTTTCGAAATATATAGTTTCAAAAAAAAAATACCCTTTCGAACAAAAAAAAGAATCAAAAACGAAACTGTCCAATAATTGTACTTAGATCAATTCACACATAATAGATTAGGATTTTATTCAATTAGGAACGTATCATAAAAAAAAAATTCCTGGTCAGGTCAATAAGATCATGAAAAGCATTTCGATTTTTTTATCTCTTATTTTACATATAATGGATTTGCCTGGACCAATACACGATTTTCTTTTAGTTTTTCTGGGATCGGGTCTTATATTAGGGGGCCTGGGAGTGGTATTACTTACCAATCCAATTTATTCTGCCTTTTCATTGGGATTGGTTCTTGTTTGTATATCCTTATTCTATATTCTCTCAAATTCTCATTTTGTAGCTGCTGCCCAGCTCCTTATTTATGTGGGAGCCATAAATGTTTTAATCTTATTTGCTGTGATGTTCATGAATGGTTCAGAATATTATAAAGATTTTAATCTGTGGACCATTGGGAATGGCCTTACTTCGTTGGTTTGTACAAGTATTCTTGTTTCGCTAATTACTACTATATTAGATACATCATGGTACGGGATTATTTGGACTACAAGATCAAACCAAATTATAGAACAAGATTTGATAAGTAATAGTCAACAAATTGGAATTCATTTAGCAACAGATTTTTTTCTTCCATTTGAATTCATTTCAATAATTCTTTTAGTTGCTTTGATAGGTGCAATTGCTGTGGCTCGTCAGTAATAAATCTTTCTAACTAGGAATAGCAAGCTTAAACTTTTTTCTGTCTTATCGCATCTATTTTCCTTGAATTCTATTTGAATATTGTTCGTGTATAAAACAGAAATTCGTTTATTCGATATATTTCCAATATATTCTTTTTGTTATATTCTATTCTAGTCAATCAAATTCGTTGAATTATTGTTCATATTAAAATGAATCGAAATTGATAAGGAGTTGGTCAATGATGCTCGAACATATACTTGTTTTGAGTGCCTATTTATTTTCTATCGGTATTTATGGATTGATCACGAGTCGAAATATGGTTAGGGCCCTTATGTGTCTTGAACTTATACTGAATGCGGTTAATATCAATTTTGTAACATTTTCTGATTTTTTTGATAGTCGGCAATTAAAAGGAAATATTTTCTCAATTTTTGTTATAGCTATTGCAGCCGCTGAAGCAGCTATTGGATCAGCTATTGTTTCCTCAATTTATCGTAACAGAAAATCAACGCGTATCAATCAATCAACTTTGTTGAATAAGTAATATTAATAATATTTAATTATAAGATTCACCAATTTGAATTAGCATGTCCAATATGTTGGAATCTACATCATGTTTTCGAAAACGTAAGAAATCAAAGTATCTTGGTCCTTTCTTATGAGTTGATCCCGAAGGAAATTGATTAGAAAATTTCTGGTAAATCGTTGATTCATCTGGTGTTTAACTATAATGATTCATTTACAAGTTTACTAGATTGAAATTTTATGATGTTCAAAAATTTATAGATCCCATGTCACATTCAGTAAAAATTTATGATACATGTATAGGGTGTACTCAATGTGTCCGAGCCTGCCCCACCGATGTGTTAGAAATGATACCTTGGGATGGATGTAAAGCTAAGCAAATTGCTTCCGCTCCAAGAACAGAAGACTGTGTTGGTTGTAAGAGATGTGAATCCGCTTGTCCAACAGATTTCTTGAGCGTTCGAGTTTATTTATGGCATGAAACAACTCGAAGTATGGGTCTAGCTTATTGATACGTTCCAGAAAACCCCACTTGAATACATTTTGAATCCATTTGATTTTTTTTACTGAAAAAACCCGTGCTCAAAAAAAATCTTTTTGAGCACGGGTTTTTATGGTCCAAGTGTATCTTGTCTTTACCACGAATTATTTTCCTTGGTTAACAATAATTGTAGTTTTACCAATATCTGCGGGTTCTTTAATTTTCTTTCTTCCTCATAGAGGAAATAAGCTAATTAAGTGGTATACCATGTGTATATGCATATTGGAACTCCTTCTAACAACCTATGCATTTTGTTATCATTTCCGATTGGACGATCCATTAATCCAGCTGGTGGAAGATTATAAATGGATAAATTTTTTTGATTTTTACTGGAGATTGGGAATAGATGGACTTTCTATAGGGCCCATTTTACTGACAGGATTTATCACCACTTTAGCTACTTTGGCGGCTTGGCCAGTTACTCGAGATTCGCGATTATTCCATTTCCTGATGCTAGCAATGTACAGTGGTCAAATAGGATCATTTTCTTCTCGAGACCTTTTACTTTTTTTCATCATGTGGGAGTTCGAATTAATTCCCGTTTATCTACTTCTATCCATGTGGGGGGGAAAGAAACGTCTGTACTCGGCTACAAAATTTATTTTGTACACTGCAGGGGGTTCCATTTTTCTATTAATAGGAGTTTTGGGTATCGGTTTATACGGTTCTAATGAACCAACATTAAATTTTGAAACATTAGCTAATCAATCGTATCCTGTCGCACTGGAAATAATATTCTATATTGGATTTCTTATTGCTTTTGCTGTCAAATCGCCGATTATACCCTTACATACGTGGTTACCAGACACCCACGGGGAGGCACATTACAGTACTTGTATGCTCCTAGCCGGAATTTTATTAAAAATGGGAGCATATGGATTAGTTCGGATCAATATGGAATTATTACCCCATGCTCATTCCATATTTTCTCCCTGGTTGATAATAGTGGGTACAATGCAAATAATTTATGCAGCTTCAACATCTCTTGGTCAACGGAATTTAAAAAAAAGAATAGCCTATTCCTCCGTATCTCATATGGGTTTCATAATTATAGGAATTGGTTCTATAACTGATACGGGACTCAACGGAGCGATTTTACAAATAATATCTCATGGATTTATCGGTGCTGCACTTTTTTTCTTGGCAGGAACGAGTTATGATAGAATGCGTCTTGTTTATCTCGACGAAATGGGTGGAATGGCTATTCCGATTCCAAAAATATTTACGATGTTCAGTATCTTATCGATGGCTTCTCTTGCATTACCGGGCATGAGTGGTTTTGTTGCAGAATTGATAGTCTTTTTTGGAATAATTACCAGCCAAAAATATTTTTTAATGCCAAAAATACTAATTACTTTCGTAATGGCAATTGGAATGATATTAACTCCTATTTATTCATTATCTATGTCACGTCAAATGTTCTATGGATACAAGCTATTTAATGCTCCAAGTTCTTATTTTTTTGATTCTGGACCACGAGAGTTATTTGTTTCGATCTCTATCTTTCTACCAGTAATAGGTATTGGTATTTATCCGGATTTCGTCCTCTCATTATCAGGTGAGAAGGTCGAAACTATTCTATATAATTATTTTTATAGATAGTTTTCATGAATAAAACAAAAAATAAATAAAGTAATCCTATGATTTTAAAAATTGTTCGTTGTACAGTGAAAAAAAAAAAGGAAAGAAGTCTTTTTTCTTCTCTTAAGTTTAAGTTAAGTAAAAAAAGGTAAAAAAATTAAATTCAATTTGAATCAGACATCTTTGGCTTTTGTTAGAACCTTTTGAATCAAGTAGTGGAGTGATTCAAAAGGTTCTTGACAGCTTACAATAAGTTTTCTTATATGTACGCTGTCCTATGTTAGTATTTGTTAGGCTTAGCCTCTTTATTCAATTCAATTAGATGTTAATGTAAATGAACCATAACTATGTAAACCTATTCCTAATAGATTGACCCCAAAATAGCATATCCAAATTATAAGAAATCCCATAGAAGCCACAAGTGCGGAATTTACACCTTCAAAATTTGTATTTGTTCGGGTATGTAAATAAATCGCGAATACGGTCCAAGTAATAAATGCCCAAGTTTCCTTTGGGTCCCAATTCCAATATGATCCCCACGCCTCATTAGCCCATACGGCTCCCGAAAGAATTCCTATGGTTAAAAAGATAAACCCGAGACTAATAATACGATAACTCCAACGATCCAATTGTTGAGTCAATTGATACCTGTAATAATTTTTAGAAGAAAGAAAATAAGTGTTTAATAAAACATTGCTTCTTTCATTCATGTATTGGATTTTGCCAAACGAAAATGACTGATTTAATAAATTCTTGTTTTTACCAATAATCTTTATGGCTTTTCGAAATGTAATGACTAGAAGAGCTACTGATAATAATGATCCACATAAAAGAGCTGCATAGCCTAATACCATCATACTTACGTGCATCATTAACCACTGGGATTGGAGAGCAGGCGCTAATATTGCGGATTGATGCATTTTGGTTAAAAGACCCGAAGTGGCAAAGCCTTGGGTAAAAATAGCACTTGGTGCGGTTATTGCGCTTAAATCATTTTTACGCTTTTTAAAATAGGAAACCATATGAATAAGGGAGAAACCCCATGAAAGAAAGATTAATGATTCATATAAATCACTTAATGGGAAATGTCCTGAATAAATCCAACGAGTGACTAATAATCCTGTTATACAGAAAAAGGTAACTATCATGCCCCTTTCTGATGAATCATATAGTCCTACGACTTCATCGACTAATAAGAATAAGGTTAAAAAATGAATTGTAATTACAATTGAAACGAATGAAAAGGATATATGAGTTAATATATGCTCTAAAGTTGAAAAAATCATAAAAATTATGAAAAAAGCGAGGGTTTCTAGATTTTATGGAATGGAAATCAGGAATTCAATTCATTATAGGACTTATTCTATCTCTTTTAGAAGATACTATGCCGCCACTCGGACTCGAACCGAGATGCTCTAGCACTGCTTCCTAAGAGCAGCGTGTCTACCGATTTCACCATAGCGGCTTGCTCGAAATCATAATAACCCATTTTTTATTCAATCGTCGAGATTGAAGGTGAAGGGGTTAATTCAATGTAAAATGTCAAATTTTTTAGGAAGCATTTAATTATTTAATTTTAATTGATGAATAAAAACTCGTTTAAATAGCAATTTGAAGGTTCAAAAAGAATCTTTAGTATTTATCGTATCGTTTTATTTAATTAGCCTTTTATTTAATTATTTCGTCAACAGAGATTTTTTAGTTTGTGTTTTCCTAAAAGAGAACTCCTCTATTGTAACTAAACTAACTAGCTGTAACTTCAATTCATAGATAAAATTCAACAAAAAAGGGTTCTTTATCATTTAAATTTTTTAATGATTCATTTCTCATTCTTTTATATGATTTTTATGAATCTATAAAAAATGCTTATCAATTGAATGAGTAAATGAATGAAAAAATATGATTTTTAGAGATCACAATTTCAGCACCACATCCACCGATTTCAAAAGATTTATGTAATTAGTATAGCTTTGTATTAATCGTTAGGATTTTGCGTTTTAAGGATTTATCAAACCAACTAGATATTGGGTTGTACACGTTACGTTATATAAAAAGCGTTTTGATTCCTGTCATAATTGTACCATACTTCAAAAAAGGTATTTCGAATTTCGAATTCTAAAAATATGTCTTGATTCATCTTCTTATACTTCTTATACAAACATAGGATTTTTTTAGATCACTTTAAATTGATACATTATTTGTATATCCACTAAATTAGAATAAATTAGAAAGGGGGTTTTTCTCAATTGGGTTGAAAGCAAGGGAAGGATATATAGTAATTCAGAGAAATAATGATTCATAAAGTTACAAAATTTAAACTTAATGGATTTGTTTCGACAACCCAGTTAAAGCTCTTATATATAAGATATATAAGTGCTCCGCTCTAGCTATAGTATAAATAAAAAAATTATTATTATTTAATTATTTATTATTATAAAATTAGAAATTGAATATAAATTGAATATTATAAAAGTAACAAATTATTAGAACACTAACATAACAAACGGGCGATGGGGAAAATAAGAATCCCCACCCCGGAACTGAAAAAAAAAGATATTCAAAAAAGAAAACCTTTGTATCTTATTCGAGTTAAACCAATTCAGATTACTCCAAATTTATTTGTCGTACAAAAAAACTTTTTGAATTACCCGTAGAAAGAGATTTCGCTAATGAAAAAGCTTTCAACGCCGCCCAATATCCTTTCTTTTTCCAAACATTTTTTCGAATACGCTTTTTTGATGTAGAAGTACGTTTTTTTGGAACTGCCATTCAAAAAAAAAAGGTTATTTAGTGCTATAGTTGGATGTCAAAGACATCTATTTTGAAAACAAAATGATCGGTCTCTTTATGTCATTATTTATCTATTCCTATAGATTGTCTAGATTATAATTATATATATACTACTATACAAATTTCATAAAAAAAATAAATAGAGATGGGAAAATAACATAAAATGCTTCTATTCTAGAACAAAAAAACAATAAGATATAACCTTTTTTTTTATTTATATTCCATACATTATCCAGAAAAAAAAGAAGAATTTGTATTTAATTTATTGGTACCTTTCTTTTTTATATCTCCATTCAAATCTATAGGATAGATTAGGATCTATTATGACATATAAATCGAATTGATGAAATCAAAAAAACGTAAAAAAAAGTCTTTCCTTTTCTATCTCTGCCTATTTATTTTGTCGT